AGTCTTCTTCAAAATCTACATACTATGGCTAGGAATGTGGTACTAAGGAATTCCCGGCATCTCGTAGAAAAAGAGTATAAACAAACAAAAGGCTTTTTAGAATTTCATTTTTTATCATAGATAATCATAATTACTAAAAATAATTTGGTTCTTTTTACAAATTTGATGTCGATAAATCCGCGAGTCTAGAAATTCATTTCGGACAATTGAACCTTCTCGAACTGTTTCTTTTTAAGAACCAAAAAGATTTGTGCCAAAATAACAGATGCGAAGAAGAACAAAAGGCCTTGTACACGTAATGGATCTTGAAGTACTATTTCTGCATCTCCCTGACCAAATCCGCCCACATTAGGATTACTTGTCAACGGTTGATCCAATTTGATAGATTCGCCTTCTGAAATAAGAAGTTCTGGCCCCCGAGGGATAATATCAACCACTTGACGTCCATCCGATGTATCCGCTATGGTTATTTCGTATCCCCCCTTTTCTTTTCGTAGGATTTTGCTTACTATACCTGATGCTGTAGCATTATAAACTGTATTGTTACTCTTGCTCCCGTCAGGATAAATCTGGCCCCTTCCCCTGTTTCCGCCTACGTAAATAGGATATTTTAAGAAGTGAATGTCTTTCTTAGTAGCGGGGTCGGGGGAAAGAATAGGAAAGGTTATTTCACTATATTTCTGACCAGGAACAGGGCCTATGACAAGAATATTTTTTTGATTGGGGCGATAGCTCTGAAAAGACAGATTGCCCATCTTTTCTTTTATCTCGGGGGAAATACGATCGGGAGGGGCTAATTCAAAACCCTCTGGTAAAATAAGAACAGCCCCCACATTCAAAGCGCCTTTTTTACCATTAGCAAGAACTTGTTTCAGTTGCATATCATAAGGAATTCGAACAACTGCTTCAAATACAGTATCGGGAAGTACCGCTTGCGGAACCTCAATATCGACCGGTTTATTAGCTAAATGGCAATTGGCGCATACAATACGTCCAGTCGCTTCTCGTGGATTTTCATAACCCTGCTGTGCAAAAATGGGATATGCATTTGAAATGGATGTACGAGTTATGATATATATCATGAGCGATACGGAAATAGATCGAGTAATCTGTTCCTTTATCCAAGAAAAAGTATTTCTAGTTTGCATGGTCCAAGCATTGATCCCAAAAATTTCTACAATAAATTGGGGTAGGTCACTAATGGAGTTTCCTATCCACGATTCTGTTATTTACTGGAATAATTTGACTGGATTAATAGAAATTAATTTCTATTTTTATAGGAATATAGGAGGAATCCGCGGGATGGCTAGAAATATAAAGCGATTTTCAACGCTTTGCTTATATACAACTGCAAAGTAAGAAACATTATAATTGGATTAGGTAGATAATTTTTCAGTCATTCATTGAATGATAAATCACTACAAGTGACGGAGATACGCGATTTAAATAACGGAAAATCCAATATTTGAAAATTGTATCTACAATGACTGGAAAAGTGGAAACAAGGCCAGATATAATTTGATCATTCTGAACAAATCCAAAATCCTTGTAGACAAAGCCAATCAGCAGTTCCCAACCATGCGGCGAATGAAATCCGATACACAAATCAGTTAATAAAAGAAGAGAAAAAGCTTTTATTGTGTCACTTAAGTTATATAGGAATTCCTGAGCCCAAGAGTTAAGAATAAAAAGTTCTTTATTACCCAAAATAGAATAACCACTTAGAATAATGAAACAGATTATATTTGTCGAGAAGTGCAAAATCGTATGAATACGACCCTCGTTGTGTATCTTGATTAATTGGATTGTTTCTTTGTGAATTCCTATACCAAGGTTTTGTAGATGTGTCTCCGAGTATTCCTTGATCATTTCCTCTAACAAGAGAAGTTCCTCTAATTCTATAAATTTTTCTAGAATACTCTTTTCTTCAATATCATTCAAAAAAGTTTCGGATTGCCTAGTATTACACCAATTAGTAACCCAAGATTCCAGACTTTTTTGAAATGAGAGAGAAATCCACCAGGGCAAAAATACTATAGATGCAAGATATAAAAGAGGAGTGAATGCTTTCTTTTTTGCCATTTTTCACTGTGAATTGTTAATGAACCCATCTCATCCGTCGACTCTATGTAATCTAATATTTCTCTCACGCATCAGTTCTATTAAAAGTCTCAATTCCAACAAGTAAAAAGGGGGGAATTTCCTTATTTAGAAATGGTTGATTATGAGATATTTCAAATTTTTTCTTATTTTTTTTTTGAATTGAGTTGTGTATATTTCGATACATATAAAAGATCCCCAAAAGAGTTTTTTTATACTTGTTCCATATATGTCTGCTTTGACTCGAATGAATGTTCTGAAGAAACCTCGATTAAGTTATGTTATATATGTTATAGAATTATTCTTGCGTTTTTGCCCTTCTGCTGAGAAAGCATTCATTTCTCGGCTCATTTCTTAAAATACTTCAATTGGTACACGCAAGAAATAGGCCAATTCAGCAGCTTTTTGTTCCATTTCCCGTGGAGTAAAATTCTCATCAGTACGAGTCAATGGAATGGCTCCCTGGCCTCTGATATCCATATAAAGGACACGCCGAGCATAAATACCCTCTTTAACTTCTATTCTGATGGACTGAATATCTTTTATAAAAAATCGGAGGAAGACCCGACGATTTTTTCCAGGAAATCCCCAACGAAAGATACACACTATTCCGTCTTTTCTATCAAATCGATCATAACCACTACCTACATTCCACGAAATTGTGCACCACAAATAGGAGCTAATAAAAAGACCCGCGATCCCGTAGAAAGACATCACAATTCCTTGTGGAAAAAAAACTATTTGCTGAGACGGAAATAAAGATATCAAATTTCTACCAAGATAACTCGAGGTTCCAACCAACAAGAATCCTAATGAACCTAAAAAAAGGATAACAGCCCAGCAGAAATTACTTGTTTTTCGAGCCCCCGTTATAGGTTCTATCCATATATGTTCTGATCGACAACTCATACTTTATCCAGTTACTTTTTTTTATTGAGAGAATACCCCAAATGAATTTGACTTTAGTCCGTTTGTTTCCGAAGTAACCCGCATCAACTAGTACTAGTTTGATGTGAACCTTTAGGAGTAATTCATTAAATTGGTTAGATCTAAACTAATAACATACCCTTCGTATGATCTCACTAAAGATAGCCACATGCATATAGATAGACCAACTTTACAGTTCAGCCATCCGCCGATTCGGGTCTATTTGAAAATCGCTAGAATATAGTATTTTCTGGAGACATAAGAGTTTTTCGGCGGAAGCCGCTTATACCAATTTGTCTAAATGGATATCTGTGTTATGATACAAGCGTCAATTTTGAAAAAAAAAATAGATGAGAGTTTGTGCCATCGGCTCTAAACAATCTTGTTTTTTTGAACATGAAGAAATAAAGAAGCCATTGCGATTGCCGGAAATACTAGGCCTACTAAAGGGACCAAAACAGAGGGAAAGTTAAGAGTTGTCATAGAATGGGTACCTCGATTTACTATTTGTACCTGTTATTTTTATTTAGATTTTATATTTATAATATAAAGATATCTTATTATATATAAAGAATAAAGATATCTTATTATAATTTGATAATTCTAAATTGGAATTATATATACTTATATCTATACTTAATAGAATAGATATTAAGTATAGATATAAGTATATATCTAAGTGAGTATATAATGTAGTTTTTCATTTAATCTTTCTACATGAAAGATTTGAAAGGATATGGATGCGATATTATTTTATTCATTTTTTGCTCTTGTCTTCGAATTTCATTTACTAAGCACTTAAAAATAAATTAAAAATAAATTAGATTCTATTTATATTGAGGGGTTTGTTAGAATGCCATCCAGCAGGGATTCTTAGTAAAAATAAGATTATCGTAAGATATAGAAAGATAAAAAATTCTATATTTTCTATATTTTATAGATTAGATTTTAATTTAATTATATATAACGAGAAGAATATATTTTTTATTTGCCTAATTTCACGAAAATAAGAATTTCATCTTTTATCTTGTTGATAGAGACTTCTTGATCAATAATCAGAAATATAGAAAAAAGAGGGAGATTTTCTATTTTCTGTGACTTTTGATTCTTTGATACAATTAGATCTTATGTCAACAAAGACAACCCTATTCGTCTAATTTTGATTCAAAGGAAAGAAAGTGTGGAGTTGAAATAACTCACTCAGAACGCTTTTTAAAGGATTACGTGGTACGATTAGATCGAATAAGCCCTTCTGGAATAAATACTCAGACGCTTGTGAACCGTCGGGTACTGTTTTATTCAATGTTTGTTCAATTACTCTTTTACCCGCAAAGGCAATGTAGGCATTGGGTTCGGCAATAATGATATCCCCCAACATACCAAAACTAGCTGTCACCCCACCGGTAGTAGGAGATGTAAGGATTGGTACATAGAATAACTTTTTATTTGATTGATAATCATATAAAGCAGAAGATATTTTAGCCATTTGCATCAAGCTCAAACTTCCTTCTTGCATGCGCGCCCCTCCAGAAGCACACACTATAATAAGAGGTAGAAATTCTTTAGTAGCGTATTCAATCAAACGGGTAATTTTCTCCCCCACTACGGATCCCATACTACCCCCCATAAACTGAAAATCCATAACCGCAATTGATACGGTAATACCGTTTAGTTGCCCTATGCCTGTTTGAACAGCCTCGGTTAATCCTGTTTTTCTTTGATAAGAATCGATACGCTTTTTATAAGGCTCCTCCTCCGAATGAAATTGAATGGGATCCAGAGAGACCATGTCTTCATCCATAGGCTCCCAAGTACCCGGATCGATCGAAAGTTCAATTCTATCTGAACTACTCATTTTCAAATGATATCCACATTGTTCACAAAGATTCATTTTTGATTGAAAACTTTTCTTATAATTTAATCCATAACAACTTTCGCATTGAATCCACAAATGCCTGTATTTTTGAGTTACA